GGCTAAAAAAATAAGAACAAAAAATCAAATCACACCATCTCTATAATAGGTAAATGCTTTTTTTTCTCCTGAAGTTGTCGGAATTATTCGTAATAAAATATTAGCTATAATTGAGGAGGTCTTATCAATAAAATTTCCATTTATCCGAGATCTAGGCATAATTAGTAATCCATTCTATAATTCTTCTCATTACCCTCTCGGGGAAAATGATCCCACAAAAAGGAATTGTAGAGTACAAAATAACATAAAAACAGAAAAATTCTTGTGTACCTTCTGTTCAAATTTTACTTTTTTTTGACAAAGAAAGATGGGATACTTTTGAATCAGATTTCATTTTAAAAAATATCAATTTTGTAGTATACAAATGCACGGAATTATTTCATCTAAGTTAGATAACCAAGGACTTTATTTTACTATGGATTCTTATAACTCGAATCTAATAACTCAATAAATTTAGATTTGGTTATGACCCAAAAAGGAAAAGGATGACTAATTATTATACAATTGAATGAAATGTCATAGAAAAATTCATGGTATGATTCATAAATTTATAATAGGGTAGATGGATGATAAGAGAGGTTGTTTATAAATATGGAATTGGAAAAGAAACTTTTTTTCCTATGGACTCACTATTCACTCGGTTTCTGGTCAATAATAGGATTATATAGGAAAGATGGCCGAGTGGTTGAAGGCGTAGCACTGGAACTGCTATGTAGGCTTTTTGTTTACCGAGGGTTCGAATCCCTCTCTTTCCGTTTCTGTTAATTCACCATCGTTACCAACTACAATATATCAAATCAAATAAAAACGAATATCATTATATTATTCCAACAGCTTTATTTGATATAAAATTAGAATTCCTAATTACTGCGGTATGGGTACGTAAAAGAAAAATCTTGTGGAAAGAGCAAAAAAAAAAATTCTACTGCGTATCAATTTGTAATAAGTGAATAACAAAATACGGATTAAGGCCCTTAGATCTATTTCCTTCGTCGAAAAAGGGACATAAACCCCTTTTCTTGTTATGTTCGTTAGGTTCAAGTCTGGCGAGAATAATATTCTACGACTAACAATTCATTTATTTTTAAACCGATCCATTTATTATCTATTATTTGATTTACTAAGCCTTTATATTGGAATGAGTCAATAGTCAAATGGTTTGGCACTCCTTCCTGAGGAGATGAAGCAATATAATTTTGAATCAGAGCTTTTGATCTTTGTTTATCCTTCGTAGTAATAATATCTCGGGGTTTGCAACGATAACTTGGTATATCCACTATATGACCATTAACTAAAATATGTCTATGGTTAACTAATTGCCTGGCTCCGGGAATGGTCGAAGCCATACCCAACCGAAAAAGGATATTATCCAAGCGCATCTCAAGTAGTTGTAGTAAAACCTGGCCTGTTGACCCTTTGGCTTTTCCAGCGATATGCACATATCTAAGTAATTGTCGCTCTGTCAGACCATAATGAAAACGCAATTTCTGTTTTTCTTCTAAACGAATACGATATTGTGATCTTTTCCCGGAACGCAATGGGTTTTTAAGATCACTTCCGGATCTAGGTCTTTTACTAGTTAATCCCGGTAAAGCCCCCAGACGGCGTATTTTTTTGAAACGAGGTCCTCGGTAACGAGACATAAAGTAAAGACTCCTTTTTATTTTATTGAAATTTCATTCATTTTACAGAAAAAATCAAAATTAAGACTGAACTAAAGAATAAACAAAGCAAAGCGAAATCTATATAGAATGAAATGTATTGTGTTAATATCCAGATTTTTTGTTGTATATATATATAGAAAGAAGATTAAGGCTCTGTTTTATGATTTATTATATATATAAAATATAAATCTAATTGGATCTAATCAACTTTTTTTTAGAATTACCACGACATAATAGATTAGTGACTCAACGTTTGTAGAAATGGAGAGGAGAGATTCTCAATTATGGAAAAATCGATAGAGAAAAAAGCCGGCTATCGGACTCGAACCGATGACCATCGCATTACAAATGCGATGCTCTAACCTCTGAGCTAAGCGGGCTCACATAAAAGAAATAATACATAGGAATTCAAGAGACTACCAGATCCCCGCTATTAGCTGTAAAGTTCGTATGAACTATATATATATATTTAATATAAACTATTTAATATAAACTATATATTATATATTCTAGTTCATAATTCTATCCATAACATAATATAACTAATAAAAAAATATAAAATTAATATGCAAATTAATATTAATAATATATTTAATAAATAAATAGAATAATATGACTAAATAGAATTCTATTCTAATAATGTAACAGATCTAATAATGTAACAGAAATAAAATATCTGACTAATTTCAATTTTATTATTATACATAATAATTATTGATGATTTACATTGCTGTTATTTTTATATTTAGCCTATTTCGAATTTACATTATTTATCTTAATTTAATATATATATTTAATATATATTTTTTACATTCCATTCTATAAATAAACTATAATAAATTCGAAATATAAAAAAAGAAATTTTTTCTAATAATTTATAATAATAAGATATTGAAAATACCAAAAAATTGGAATTCCTTTTTTAGATTTGAGAATAGTTATAACAAATAAGGTTAATTATATTCATATTATAGCGGATCAGTCCTAAGAAAAGTATAAAATAAGGATAAAGATACAACAATAAAAATGATAATCAGACATTCCTCTGATTTCGTTCGAAAAAGGATGAAGATAGGACAAAAAAAACAATAAGGAAGAATATCGACCCTTCCAGTATTCCAAAGCACACTCTAAAAATAAAAGGGAAGGGAGACGTATATATATGTGGTATATACCTCTCTATATTGAATTGTGGATACATCAATGATAGAATCATTTCTGATTGAAACAAAGATGATTCATACAATAGAGGTGGAACGAGAGGGGATAGCCAAAAAAATAAAATAGGCATACACAATTTTTTAATATAGGAATCATTATATAATGAACTCAATGGTTCCAAGATAAATGAAAAAGTTGGGTAAAATTACAACTGGATCCTTGTCTAAAAGGGGGATATGGCGAAATTGGTAGACGCTACGGACTTGATTGGATTGAGCCTTAGTATGGAAACCTGCTAAGTGAAAACTTCCAAATTCAGAGAAACCCTGGAACTAAAAATGGGCAATCCTGAGCCAAATCTTTATTTTTTGAAAAACAAGGGTTTAAAAAAGAGAATAAAAAAGGATAGGTGCAGAGACTCAATGGAAGCTGTTCTAACGAATGGAGTTGACTACGTTGCGTTGGTAACTCAAATTCTTCTATAACAAAAAATGATTAATCGGACGAGAATAAAGAGAGAGTCCCATTCTACATGTCAATAGCGACAACAATGAAATTTATAGTAAGAGGAAAATCCGTCGACTTTAGAAATCGTGAGGGTTCAAGTCCCTCTATCCCCAGTAAAAAGCCCGTTTTACTTCTTTACTATAAATTCTCCTTTTTTTTTATAAGTGGTTCAAAGAAAACAAAGAAAATTCAATATCTTTCTTATTCATTTTACTCTTTCACAAATAGACCCAAAGTGAATTATTCACAGTCCATCTCATTTTACTTACATTCACAAAAAAAGTCTTCTTTTTGAAAATCGAAAAAATTAGGGAATAGCTCAGTTGTGTAGAGCAGAGAATTGAAAATCCTTGTGTCACCGGTTCAAATTTAGCTACTGAATTGTTGGGATAGCTCAGTTGGTAGAGCAGAGGACTGAAAATCCTCGTGTCACCAGTTCAAATCTGGTTCCTGACACATAACTAATTGATTGAAAATTATACCTCTTCAAATTAATTGAAGCGGGTCAGCATACAATACATATTAATAATCTAGAGCGCAATACATATTTTTTAGATAGATGTATAGAGCTATCTATGTTTGGAGATGGTAATAAAAAAAAAGTTGTCTAAAAAACTTCCAAGTTTATTTTATAGGAGTTGAAGGATAGAAAAAGTAAGGATATATTTTATACACAGTAAAAAAATCTGTTCTTTTTTCATTTCGTATTTTCTTTCCTATTTATTCTATTTCTTCATTCTTGTTTATGCTACTTTCAAGGGTTCATCTAAGTGACATGCGCGGTACAAAGTTCATAGTGCAGAACTTTTTTGATTTATCTATTATATTGTTTCTGCTCAAATGAAATTCATAATATCCTCAAAATTGGGTAATACCAATGAAGTATTTTTTAGCTTAGTCTTAATACGAATTAGAATCCAGTTATTCTCTTTCATCTAGAACAAAATGAAAAATATTCCTTGACTTGAATAAAAAAAAATCTGGAGTCATGTCCTATAAGTGAACATTCATTTCTTATCATTCAATGAGCATCTTGTATTTCATAAAAATTGGGGGTAATATAGTCCTTACGTAAGGGCCAGCCTATCCAACTTTCAGGCATCAAGATACGTTTAAGACGTGGATGATTATCATAAGAGATTCCCAACATATCATAAGATTCCCGCTCTTGAAAATCGGCACTTCTCCAAATCCAGAAAACAGACGGGATTCTAGGATTACTTCTTTGGGCAAATACTTTTATGCATACCTCTTCCGGCTTATCTATACCATACCGTATTTTCGTAAGATGATACACACTAGCTAAAAATCCGCCAGGTGCTACATCATAGGCACATTGGGAGCGTAAATAATTGTAACCATATACATATGAAATGACAGCAATGGAGTCCCAATCCTCGGTTTTTATTTGTAGAGTCTCTATTCCTCGGCAATCGAAACCCAAAGATCTATGAATTAGTTCATGCTTGACTAGCCAATCAGATAAACGAACCCCCATCTTCCCGATTTCTCCCACATTTGTATGAGTATTTACAATTTCCAATGAAATTTTGAAAGATTGACTTGACCCACTCTTTCTTATTCTGCACAAGGGAACCTTGACTAATTCACTAATTCATGTGAAGATACTGAATTTTTGGATTTGAAAAAGACTTCAGAGATACTTTC